AGATCTAGTTACGATTGGAAATAAACTTTTGTATCTTCATCCATAGATCCTTTATTCATACTCATTCAATTGGAAGAGTTAATCCAATCAAAAAAAATTATGCTTCGCGACTCCATATCCATAATCCAATCTTTTTTATTCAATTTCTAATCGGCCTTTGGATACAAATCGTGAGAATGTATATTCTTCCTCAAATATACTATTGAGAGGTAAAGGATTAAACCTTTTTAAGAAATAAAGTTTTTGATCGGAATATGAAAAAAACAGAAAGACCCCTTAACTATTTAAGTTTTTGATAGAACGAATCACACTTTTACCACTAAACTATACCCGCTACATATTTATTATTGTATATGAATGGACCATTTGTCGAACAAAAGAGTGAGGCGCAATCAAGATAGCATCGGAATCATAAAAATTTTAGCGTTGACGCTTCGTCCCGCCGGGGACTTAAATAGGCGAAGAGCAGAAAGCTTACTTAAATAACATAAAAAAAGTTATAGTTATATTATACTTTTCTTTTCGTTTGATACGAAGTCATTACTGACAGTCCCGGTCTGAAAGAATCATTGAAGCTGGATCATAGAAAGGATGAAATCTGCATACATGGTTTCTTTTTTTTTTTCATTTTAATACTTTTTATTGTTTAATATATGTACATATATATATGTACTTAATATATGTACATATATATGTACATAATCAATATATATATATATATGATATGTTTTTTATTCCAGTTTCTTTTTCCAGTAAGTAATAAATTGATAAAAAGAAAATAAAATATATTATTAAAAATATATTATTATTAATAATTATAATATTTATTAATATTAAGATTAAGTATTAATATAATATTAAGTATTAATAATAAGAAATGACACTTCAACAAGTATTTTTGATTGATATCAAATCATTATTAAATCATTTTATCTATGGAAATACTGGCCTGGCCCGGCCAGTACTTAAACCAAGCCGGGGGAATAAACCTTTCGTACAAAATAGAAGAAGTAGGGTATTTTTCTATTTGGGATATCCGTTTCGAATCATTATCTAAATGGAATTCCTGATCCAATTTCTTCTTTTCTTATATATATTCTTCTTTTCTTATATATTATATATATTATATATATATATATATATATTTTATATTTAATATATTTATATTTATTATATTTATCCTATATATAGATATATATTGCTTTATTGTTCTTTTTATATATCTTTATAAGTTTATAATAAAATAACTTATAAGTTATATTATAATGTATAACTTATAAGTTATATTATAATGTTTATTTATATATGTTATATAATTGTTATAATATTTTATATATTATAATATTTTATATATCTTTATTTTATATATCTTTATCTTATATTTATATATCTTTATCTTATATTATATCTTTTTTTTATTATAATATTATAAAAAAAATTATAAAAAAAAATATTATAAATAAATATATTATAAATAAATATATTATTTATTATAAAAATTTCTTTTATATATTTATAAATATAAATAAAATAAAGAAAATAAAGAATATAATTTAATAGAATATAAATAAAAGAATAGAATATATAAAAAAAAATAGATAAATAAAAAAGTAAAACGAAGGTTTTTATCAATCTTTACTTCACGTGTCACATCACATAAAAAATTTTCCATTTTTAAACGGGGATGGGAATGGGGAGAGATGGCTGAGTGGACTAAAGCGGCGGATTGCTAATCCGTTGTACGAGTTATTCGTACCGAGGGTTCGAATCCCTCTCTCTCCGCTTCTTCTTATTACTTGAGACTTTCGAATTCGAAGGAATTTCGATCCCTTGATTTTATCATAGGTAAATGTATGGAATAGATAAAATCATAAGAAAAAAAAAATTAGAAAAAGCAGGAAAAACGAAAAATATCTTTTTTTTATTCCTCACGTCCAGGATTACGCCCTGGATCATTAGATAAAAATCCGAAGATGAAGAGAGAAATAAAGAATATCACTACTGTATAAACGAATAATTTGAGAGTAAGCATTACACAATCTCCAAGATCTTTTTTTTTTTTGAAAAAGGGAATAGGTTACTTATTTTTTACTTTACCACATACACTATTTTGTTTTGACATGACACCCCCCCAAAAATGAAGTGTTTTTTGAAAAGAAAGTCATTTTCACGAATTTCTTTGGAATAAGATTTTGATTCCTTCGTTATCAAAAATTTCTTGTCATATGAATAATTAGGTATTGTAGGCAACCTAATAAAGTCTTTACTCACTGTAAGGTCAGAACGAGGAAATAAGTTGATCAAAATTCATCGCTGCGGTTATTCAATATACAAGAATTTCTATTTTTGAATCGAGGGTTCATAATGTAAGACTTATCTGGTCTTATCAATTTTTCGAATTTTTATTTATCGAATAAATCATGAATTTAGCAGAGTATTAAATCATCGAAAACTTACAGCAGCTTGCCAAACAAAGGCTAAGAGAAAAAAAAGTAAAGGTATGACAGGCATAACATCTACGATTGGATTTAAAAAGGCATAAGCTTCGGGCAATTTGGCGAAGAAAAAACTACTCGAATAAAAGACAGGATTAAGACAGATGCAGATTAAACTAAAGATATTAAGCATAACAAAATTTCGTTCTTGTAGATTAGATAATTTTATTCTGATTGAGTTTTTTTTTTTATAAGGGAAAAAAAAGACAAGTCAAAAAATCTTTCTTTCCATTCTCAAATGAGAATACAAGGAATTCCATTTTCATACAATATCTTAACTGAATTCCCTGTAATGATCAATGAATTTTTTTGATTCTATATCTACATGTGTTGAATCCTAGCAACAATATATCCCCAATGTATTTATTTATTTTTATTGGGTTGGAATTGACGAATAACCAATACCAATATTAATGTTTATTAGTGTCGAATAGAAATTCGAAATGGGGCGTGGCCAAGCGGTAAGGCAGCGGGTTTTGGTCCCGTTACTCGGAGGTTCGAATCCTTCCGTCCCAGATCGTTTCCATCAGAAACGAAAGATGGGATCACATCGTATCCCACATGAAACATAAAATTGTTAACGAGAACAATCTTTTGTTCTGAATTCTAAGAATGATTCTTAGAATCATATTTTTCTTTCATTTGGTTTCTCACAAACGTAATCAAGTGTCAAATGTGGGTGGAAATAAATATCTTTTTTTTATTCAAAAAAGAAATTCTGGGTTTATCATTCACATTCAGGATATGTTCGTACTACTCAATATTCATTTTCAAGTTAGTTACTTATGGAAACTTTATGTCCCATATCTATGAAATGTCAATTCTCACATGAAGCATTCTGAATCGAAATGTGAATGAAAGAAAGGCCTCTTTATTCCCTTACCAAGGGTAAAAAGCCTAAAGTAAATAAATGGGGTATCCCAATTCCACAGTCTATGTGGAGACTAAAGAGTAGGGAGTTTTTGGTACTAATTTCATCACTGGTCTTAAAACTTCTAAAGTAGGTGTGGGAAAAAAATAGTAAAAACGAATTGATCTGGACCCCATTTTTTTGTATTTTATCTGGTTCATCTTATATCTTATCCGGTTTAAATGAATAATTGGAAATCAATGTAATGTAGCGATTGGGGGGAAATTCGTATATTGCATCTACTTGACTTTATGAAATTGATGGAAAAGCAAAATTTTTGAACCTGAAGTAAAACAAAATCCGTATTGTATAAAATAAAAAAGTTTTATTAATAATTGATTTTGTTCCGGGATTGCAAATCTATTAATATTAAAGGTTCTTCTTTTGAGGTTTATAGTTTATTTGTTCGAGAAAAATGGATCCTTCATGATTGATCGTCCCGAACAATCTTTTTAAGATGTAAATAAGTCTTAAGGAAACTTATTTATTCGTCTTTTTTAGAAATATGTTTCATTCATATGATAGAATATAGAGTTAAATAAATTGGATCCTTGCCGATCCTTCCCCGGATAAATACTTATCTATCCATAGATAGATAGATAGAAAGTATGTACTATTATATACCGGTATACACACACCGGTTGAGCCAATGACTATTCATGATTCCATATTGAATCAATTACATACCGGTTTGAAATAAAATTAGAGGAATGTTATGGTAAAACTTCGTTTGAAACGATGTGGTAGAAAGCAACGTGCGACTTGAAGGACATGATCGGCTTTGGATTCTTACATCCAGCATTTTCTATAGGAATGAAGATGTTCTTAGCTCGACATAGTTTGTTCTGCTCTGTTAGGAACCTAATTTGTGTTAGGTTGTAAGTAAATAGTACATGATGGAGCTCGAGCAGAAAGGATTGATTCGTTTATCAGGGGGAAGAATCTAGGGTTAGTAACTATCAATAAGTTAGACCAACTTTGTAAGTATATCCTCAATATATAAATCGAAAGGTTAAAAAAATCGAAAAATCAAAGAAGTTTGGAAAATAAAAAGTAAAATTTTTCAGAATTGGTAAAACTATTTCGATCAAAAGTGTATCACAAGGGAATCCACCGTTCATATTCTATTTCTATAGTATAGAAAAAAATAACAAAAAACAAAAAGGTATGTTGCTGCTCTTTTGAAAGGAGTAAGGATCACCGAAGTAATGTCTAAACCCAATGATTTCACAAAGCAAAGATAAAGGATTCCGGAACAAGTAAACACTATTTTCAATTGTCTCAACAATTGAATCAGAATGAGGAATAAAAATAGATTCGAGATGAGACAAACGAAAGAGGTTAGAGACGGCTCAATAAATGTCTAAGGGTTTCCCTTCGAACTCTGTCAGAATTACCCAACTTGAGTTATGAGTACGAATGAGATTTCTTTTTTTCTGTAAGGAAGAATAAAAAAACGACTCAAATCATAGTCTAATTCATGATTTTATGGATCCATTTGCCATTATATACATATACAGAAATTTAGAATCCTTTTTTCTCGAGCCGTATGAGGAGAAAACCTCCCATACGTTTCTAGGGGGGGGGCATTGTTTATTTACATCTATTCCAATGAGCCATCTACCGAATCGTTGCAATTGATGTTCGATCCCGAAGAGAAGGAAGAGATCTTAGAAAAGTAGGTTTTTACGACCCGATAAAGAATCAAACTTATTTAAATGTTCCTGTTATTCTATATTTCCTTGAAAAAGGTGCTCAACCTACGGGAACTGTTTGTGATATTTTAAGGAAGGCAGAATTATTTCAAGAAAGAACTTCGATTTGAGTTAATTAAAGGAAAAAAACAAAATTAATAAATAAAAAAAGGGGGGGGGACTAGTATCTATCTTTGTGTAATTATTTACACACAATTTGCCTTTTTTTTGCTGTATTCATACTTAATTTACTTTTTTTCTTGTTTTGTTTGTTGCGGGAATCCACCAACAAACAAGGGGTTAATCTTGCTTATCGTACCTCTATTGATTGAATAAACCCGAGATTTTTTCTTTACTTTACCTCTTTCGTATTTTTTTTTTTTCATCCAAATTTATTATTTATGTTTATGTTGTGCCAATCCAACACAAGTCCTTATTTTATTTACTTAAATTTGTTTTCTTAACATTGGATTCATATTGACAATGGTGCATCGAAGAAATATAATTCGATCGTAGATAAATAGATCCGTTTATCTCCACCCCATATTGGTTTTTTCTTTCCTTCACTTCAGTCAAATGATGGGTTTGCCCTGCCGGATTTACTGGCATACAAGATGTATTTTCTTAACGAAAAAGAAAAGAAAATTGATAAAGAAAATGGTGGTTTGTCACAATTTTGACATCTCTATTGGGAATCTGTTGTTGTTTAATCCGATCTGTCCATTTTGGTATTTTGGTGTTTTTAATTGATCAACAAATCTTTCTTTTCGATTTGTTCTAGTTCAATGTTTTGACGGGGTCGTGCAGTGCAATTCAATTGATTTTTTTATTTTGACCGTATTTACATATCCTATTTATTTTATTCGGGTTGCTAACTCAACGGTAGAGTACTCGGCTTTTAAGTGCGACTATGATCTTTTACACATTTGGATGAAGCAACAGATTCGTCCAGACTATTGGTAGAGTCTATAAGACCACGACTGATCCTCAAAGGTAATGAATGGAAAAAACAGCATGTCGTAATAAAATATTATTATTCTTTTTATTATTATTTAATTAATTATTTCATTTATTATTTAATTAAAGTAGAACGTAGAACTTTGAGTTTATCCTTACCGGATCGTTACAAATTTTTTTTTTTTTTCACTTCCAAAACAAAAAGAAAAAAAAAATTCACATTTACAGTTGGGTCTAGTGAATAAATGGATAGAGCCCTATGGCTCTAATTCTGGTGAAATAAAAAGCAACGAGCTTTTGTTCTTAATTTGAATGATTACCCGATCTAATTAGACGTTAAAGATAGATTAGTGCCTGATGCGGGAAAGGGTGGGTTCTTTTGTGAGTGGACCATTGATTTTCTTTCTTTTTTTTAATGAATCCTAATTATTCTTTATTATGGATTGGAGACGGATGTGTAGAAGAAACAGTATACTGATAAAGAGAATTTATTCCAAAGTCAAAAGAGCGATCGAGTTGCAAAAATAAAGGATTTTTGACCCTCTTGTAATTATAACGAACATAAACCAATTGGATAGAAAAGGAGAGGAAAAAGATCTGTTGATTGGACTCCCCTGTTTCCTTTGTTTGTGGGATATATATTCTTTTCTTACTGTAATTATATACATAATATATACCCTGTTCTGACCATATTGCACTATGTATCATTTGATAACCCCAAAAATGAAATGGGTCCTGCCTCTGGTTCAAGTAGAAATGTAAATGGAAGAATTACAAGGATATTTAGAAAAAGATAGATCTCGGCAACAACACTTTCTATATCCGCTTCTCTTTAAGGAGTATATTTACACATTTGCTCATGATCGTGGTTTAAATGGTTCGATTTTTTACGAATCCACGGAAATTTTTGGTTATGACAATAAATCTAGTTCAGTACTTGTGAAACGTTCAATTATTCGAATGTATCAACAGAATTATTTGATTTATTCGGTTAACGATTCTAACCAAAATCGATTCGTTGGGTACAACAATTATTTTTATTTTCATTTTTATTCTCAGATGATATTGGAAGGTTTTGCAGTCATTCTGGAAATTCCATTCTTGCTGCGATTAGTATCTTCCCTCGAAGAAAAAAAAATACCAAAATCTCAGAATTTGAATTTACGATCTATTCATTCAATATTTCCCTTTTTGGAGGACAAATTATCGCATTTAAATTATGTGTCAGATATACTAATACCTTATCCCATCCATCTGAAAATCTTGGTTCAAATCCTTCAATGCTGGATCCAAGATGCTCCCTCTTTACATTTATTGCGATTCTTTCTTCACGAATATCATAATTGGAATAGTCTTATTACCCCGAATAATTCTATTTTTATTTTTTCAAAAGAAAATAAAAGACTATTTCAGTTCCCATATAATTCTTATGTATCTGAATGCG